TGATGCACGTGGAAAAACAGTCCTTTATACGCAGTCTTCGGATTCCCCCATAATCCGTAGCCCCTCCCCAATCCCCCTTTCTTTTAGTTTTTAGATGAAGATCTCATTGTGATGTCGCGTTCCCTCTTTTCTTTCATTTCACTCTATTGTATGAATTCAACCAATAGAGGAGTGGGATACTCAAAAAGTAGTGGCAGGAATCGATTTCATCGTAGGGGGCGTAGTCATTGTTCTTAGTTTTCTGTAAGTTGATTGCTGCCCGGAATTCGTGATCCTGGCTCAGACGAGAGAAAGCTAAGGATATACTTCTCAAATGCAAGTGCAAGTCGAACGAGATACCTCTTGCAGTATTAATCACTCGTTCATCTGCCGAACCATCCCTGCCTGCCTTCGTCCACTCAGTCTGAGTGTTCTCAAATCCCAAGTCAGGTGTGACTCATCAAAGACCACCGCACAGGAAAAGCAACTAGTAGTTGATCCTATTCCTCAATGAAAACATTGGAGGGTCACAATGCCTTGTTTAAAGACCAAAGGGACTAGAACAATAGAGCTCTGAATCATAGTAGTAGTGCTTGTTTGTGCTGACTTGTTTATCTTGTTCTACAGTCCTACAATCTGAAAAGGACTGGAAGGGCCCATCTATCCTAGTGAAGTGAACCTTTAGCTAAGCTCTGATCAGATTCCTCTTTGCTCCTCAAAAGCACCACAACCTTCAGAACCAATTCTTAGTTCAGTCTTCCCGAAAGCTATGAAAGGGAGGGCATCAATCAATAGAATGCCAGAACTCTAGTTGAATTGACCGTATGAGTTGAACATAGTGAAACGAATCCTCATCTCACTCATAGGTAGCTGCGAACAAGGAAGAAAAAGAAGGACATGTAAGCCATAAAGTGGCTGCCAACGACTCCGATGCAGTTGGAGGAAGAGCTGCTATTGAATTTCTTGGAGTCCGTTTTGAAAAGGCATAGCTGCAATTGCTTGTACTTGAATCGATCTTGCCTTGGTGTTGACCTATAGGGAGATTGACCTTTCACCTCCGCTTGTCACGAAAGATTATGCCTTCAGAATGAACGAAGATTCGATCCAACTCCAATGCTAGGAAACTTCCGAGACTAAAGCCTCCCTTACCAAGAGCAGGTACAGGATCCTGCAAGACGGGAGGAAGGAAGATTCGAATGATAGAACAGCCGACAGCTGGCGAACGAATTAGGCTTTTGAGAAGGACTAAGCACTAAACAGTGAAACGTGAGAGGTTCATTGTTTAAGCTTCAATAGTGAGGGCAGAGAGGGTCTAACAGAACTTGACTTACCGGAACGACTGAAAGTGAAGGTTTCTGGCCTTCTAGCATTCATGCCTCATCTTTCAGATTGATCTATCATTCCATACCTGATTTCTGATATATCTATGCCTTTCTTTCCAGTGTTCATGCGGGAACCTCAAACCTTTTTCGGAAGCCGTGGGTCGCTGGCAACAAGCTATGACTGATTCGCTTTAAGCCTTAGAGAAAAATGGCACTGACACATAGGGAAGGTGCCCCGGTTTATCCAGAATAGATGGGTAGGTTGTCTATTAGAGCCTATTAACAGCTTATACTGTAAAGGATTGCCAGCTTTGACTTGATCTGCCGCTCAACTAAACGTTGCCTCTTTCATCCGAATCTCTTTCCTCAACATTACATACAACTATTGATCGCGATTCCCGGCACTAAGAGAAGTTATCATTTCTCTCATCGGTGAAGAACCGGAGAGAGAAGAGCGGAACTGCTTTTTCCAGGCCACCTACATCTGATCCATCTGGCGAAGAGGGTACGGAACCAATACGAGCAAGCAATCAATGCCTCCCTGGAACCTGACCTAACTGTCAATCCGGAACCGGGGGAACGTAGCACTCCCTTTCGATTATCCATGGAGTATTCCCCAGCCAGTTCCAGGCCCAGGCTTCGGCGCTTGACTAAACCAATCTATCAACCTGAATGTCCTGCCTTTCCGTAGTCCACTTCACTAATCAATGGAAGAGTCAGCAAGGCAAGCATCAACTTCTGCTTCCGCCTAAGCCGTGCTTGCTGCTCCTGCTCTTCTAATTAGAGAACGCACTAAAAGCATACCTTATCTCAGGGGCATGAGTACACTGCTTTCACACTCGAACTCTCCTACTGTGTGCTGTGTGTGCTTTCAAGCAATAAGACTTTTCTAAACGAACCACTGCTGACGAAGTGCCCCATACCTGCACTTAAATAAACCTTCTTTTAGGAAAGGGATAAGCTGTAGACATCTGCTTAGGTTATTAAGGCACTGCAGTCTTCTTCTTTCGAACTCGATGCTCTCTTGTTCTTTCCAGCTTTACTGCTGTTCTTAGTTATGGATTGGCTTTTCTTCCTGGTGCTTCCCTTCCAACACTTCGGTTCTATTGAGACAATCAATCACTTTCGCTCTGCTTTGTATGCCAAGTAATAGCTGGACTGTAACTAGATTCTACTCTCTTCTTATTCGTGATTGTTGAGTTAGATGCCCTACTCAAAAGGATCTCTCCCTAAAGCTGTAGACTGATCCCTGTTTCTATCTTCCTCACTTGATCTGCCCGTACTCTCTTAAGTCGACTTCTTTGCTGCCTTTCCGCGGAAAAGTGATTTTATAGCAAGCTTCTTTCCTGCTTTCTAGTATACTGATTCTCTTTCTTATGCTGTTTTCTGCCTGTAGTGTTGTTCTGTCCCTACTATTGAAACACTGGATGCTCTTGCTGCTCCTCTAGTCATTGAACCAGCGCACTCCAATACAAGCTTCTCTTCTTTAATGAATGGGACTGACTCGGCTAAGTAAAGTGTAGTATCGGCACTTACTCGTCTTTAAGGAAAGGGAGCAGTAGACTTCCTCCCTTCCCTCCCAGTGTCCAGTGGCTCTGCTCTAGCAAAGAGACAATCACTTGAGCTTTTTTCTCTTAATGGTGATGATATTATATTCCCTGACAGTGCCCCCCCTTAAGTCGACTAACTCTACTAAAGAGAAAAGCGCTCTCTGCTCTTCCAGTAAGCGGTTGGAGCTAGTACTTGACTGCTATCAGAGTTAGAAAACAAGTATCCCCCTCTCCCTTACTGCGAGGATAGTGCCCATACCTGCACTAAAGGATAACCTGAGATAAGGTATGGAAGCAGTCTGATTATTTCCACTTGAGTTCGACTCGAAAGGTCTTTCAGTGACCGAGTTCAGTGACCAAGGCTAGGCAACAACTCACTAGTCGAAAAAGACACAGCTAGTCTTGGGATCAAGGCTTCTTTCCTTTGCTGAATCAGGAATAGCCGACTCCAGGTAAATGCTTTTCCCAGCTCAAAGGCGATGACTAGTAGATCCCTTTTTCCTGGCTATATGATATCATATCAGACAGAATAGACCGGGCCAAAGAGCACTAACCGGGAGCGAAGGGTCCAGAAGTGAGCGGAAGGAAAGGGAGTGAGTGCGCCGCAAGACCAGAGAAGGCAACTTGTGAAGTGACCTTAACTCGGGAACGGATTCGATAGGGCCGCGAGAACCCTTGTTTTTGTCTTTCTCTCGCGTCCGGCTATTCCTGCTGAGTCCTCACTCCGGTTAGACGGGAGAATCACTGTAGATAGCGATAGAAGACGCGGTACACAAAGTGGTCTTAGCATGAAGGGAGAAAGGGAGGATGTGGGACCATTCCTGATATCCACTCATTCGATATACGACTTCGAAAGCTTACACGTACGAAATAGCCTAGGAAAGAAGAATCGAAAGCATCGAAGCGCTAGCAGACCCAAAAGCTAGCACGGAAAATAGGGAGCATTGCGCCTTAGCCGACTTCCAAGGCTTGTTAGGCTTGGCCTGATAGAAGGAATGCGGACGAAGAGCTTTCTCAGACTCCCAAAACATAGGAGTACGGTCATAGAACGAGTCCCGAACCCGAACCGGTCAAAGGTCAAAGACGGACCTGCCATACTCTAATTAAGAATCTCAGTTCCCAGGCTATTAATGAAGAGGAGAAGGAAAATATATCATAACAGCACTTCCTATAGTGGAATTGGAATCGACGGATTCTTTGATGCGACGGAACAAGACGGTAAAGCAACCACTCGTTGTCGTTTAGTTGTCCGTCACTCGTAGTCTCTGCGTCAGAGGTGGTTGTTCGGAAGGGTTTGACAACGTAACAGACAGCTAGGCAGTTACTACGCAACACACATTGGGGTGGTGCAACAATGGAACGACTAGTAGTCGTAGACTAGCGGTGTTACGGAACAACTACCCGACGAGTGGTAATAACGACAACTACAGTAGGTTTGACAGTAGCGTTAGGACGACTGGTTCTCGTAGTTGTATTGCCCTAACGCAACGACTCAAACAACTACGAGTGCTCCCAAGACGATGAGACGCATGCGCTATACCGTCGAGTATTGCTTGCGAAGCAACCGCAACTCGTTGTAGGTCCTCCCCTTACATTACAGTCGAGTAGCTTTCACTCCTTCGCTTGCAACGTGCGGTTGGTTTACCTAACGCATGGCTTCCCCAACGCCAATAGTCGCATGAGTTCTCCTAGACGATAACCCATGCCTTGAAACAAACCGCATGATGCGTTCCGGAGTTGCCGTAGTTCTGTTACCGCCTTGCCGTCTTGGATTGGGAAGGATACGACAGGCTCAATTCAAGGACACTCAATTTCAGGCTTTCGAAGCTCTGACGCTTTCTGTCGCATTTGTTCTATATTTTGTTTACCTATCATTTTCACTTTATTTAACCGTACTTAGGTAGCTCTTCGTTCGTTCGGCAGAGGCGTAGAGCTATCTACTTGGTCGCGACTGGCTCTGCTACGCTAGGTTCTCCCTATGGCGCTACGCATCGTTCCCTTCGGTCGAGCGAATCCCATTGTTCCGGTCCGAGAATCCCTATGTCTGAGGTCGAGCAGCTACGCTCTCGTTGGTCGAGGTTAGATCCTCGTATGTCGCCACTCTCGTCACTGGGCGTTCTCACTTTTGCCTTGTTATCTCAGGACACTCTGCCAGGTTGTTCCTTGTTGACCGGCCTTGTGATTCTCGTTATAGAATGTAGTGCCCAACAGTTTAAAGGAACGGGTGAAGTCTCGGGATCCGCTCTAGTCGAGTAAGATATTTCCCCTGTAGAGTAGTCTCCGTATCAGTCCATGGGCTAAGGCGCAATTGCCTTCTTAGAGCCAGTAACTTCGTACTGAAAATTGGAGAAAAAAGAGTGACAGAGGCATCTTCCATTCATCTCGATTTTGGTTTTTCTGCACCATATTTTGATCTCCCTTTTCTTCGATCCGGAATTCCCAACAAATCCTTGACTCCTCGAATACAATGGGATTTCACACCTGGCGAATCTTTCACTCTACCTCCTCTTATTAAGACTATAGAATGTTCCTGCGAATTATGACCTTCGCCCGGAATGTGAGCAAATATATCATGTCGATTGCTCAACCGTACTTTGGCTATCTTACGTGGAGCTGAATTAGGTTTTTTCGGTGTTCTCGTTGGTACACGCGGGCGTACTCCTTGCTTCTGGGGACATTGATCCGAAGCTCGAGTACGGTCCGTGCGCCGTTTTTCTTCTCTACCATGACGAATCAATTGATTTAATGTAGGCATCGCGCTCTTGACTTTTGTCCTTCCCCCCGATTTTTGCCCTATCGCTAGTGGTTACTCCCGATCCGAAGCACCCCTTTTCCATTCATAGAGAGATCCAATCGTCAAAATCAATAAAAAGGCCATCATGGACCAAGATCCAAAGGGATCAATCTTGTTGAGAGGTACTGCCCAAGGAAAGGAAAAGGTGACTTCCGGATCAGGGATAATAAATAAAATAGAAACAAGATAAAATCGTATATCAAAACGACTTCTGGCATCACCGAAAGGATCGAAACCACATTCGTAGGCCGACAATTTTTCTGGATAGGTCGAACTATTGGAAGCAAATGGAAAAGGAACACCGAGTGGGATCAAAGAAACTAGCGGACTGATCACTAAATAGATACAAATAGGTGCAAATTCTGACATCACCACAGCCCACTTTGTTTTCTCGCTCCTTGCTCGCGGAGCGGCATACCGAAAAAAAGATAGGATTTGAATCGATGACTTAAGCCCTTGCGCTATTCCCCCCTGATCGTATCGTAGATAGCAGTCAGAGTCAGTACGCTTTCTATTCTCTTTATATTATATATGAAAATAGATAAGAAAGGAGGGCTGCCGAGGCCCGGAACTTCTCCGAGAGGTTCCTTTCGATACTCTGCGCACAGAAGCGATATCGAACATCACTTATTGTCATTTCTCAATTGATGATACTTCATTTAACTACTTAATAAGATAAGAAGATCCATAAAAAGATCAAATAACGGAAGGCGGAAGGTCGATTAGGAAAGGAGCTTTTCAAATCAAAGAATTCGTTGATTGCAAAGCCTTCTTTCAGATAAGTCGTTTATAAAAAAACTCCTTAACTCATTAACTCAGGATCGGTAAAGGCCTTACTCTATTCCTTGTCAGGAATAGCGGCCTTAGAGCTTCTACTACTATCGGCTATCTAACTCTCGGGAAATCGGGGGTTTTGTCGGGGAATCGGTGTCGTGGTGGTGCTACGAGATGGCGATTTATCGTATAGAAGAATGGATCCGCGGACCTATTGATTGACCATAGATGCGAACCGATCGACCGCTACCTAAGAGAAGATAAGTAGTTCTTCTATCGTTCAAGGGCAAGGGGAGAACATGTAGCGGCTTGCCTAGATCTCGTATTTCCCACGTAGTCCGTCGAAAAACCAACGATTCTCCTCTCAAAGTAATAGAGAGATCCTTTTCTTTTTCCGGTATGTAGCTCCGCGAGCAAGGAGCGCATCATCAGAGCAGGGCGAAAACGAACATAGGATCATGGCCCTTTTCTTCTTTCTTTTGCTGCTGATCTCACATCGAGAGCAGCCCCTTCGTGTTCAGGATGATCGGATGAGAGATCTTCCTCCGACTCCGATAAATCGGTCAAGCGGGAGGCTACCCTCGACTTACCTCTCTCTATAAAAACCCCCTCCCCGGAGGGGAGCATAAGCTCCAGGATGAGTATGTCCTGGATTACCGGATTCATTCTCGTCCTGATCCACCATGAAATTTTTTTCGAAAGAAAAATGATAGGAGAGGGCTCGTAATGATCTTTGAGAAGATCACAAGGTGCTGAACAGGATAGGGGGGTCTGTAGGTTTTTGTGAAAGGGATGCTCTTCTCATGTTATTGCTGAAAAGAAGAAGCGAATTCCTCTATTTGATGTCGATTCACCCACACTTCCATTCCTTGTAGAGGGAGGCTAACTGCTTGCTGGCTGGGAGCTGTATGAGCGGTAACGTCCACGTACGGCTCCGTGAGAAGGGCGGTGGACAGAAATGGCCTTGTTGTACCTCACTCTCGTCTTCAATGGGGTCTGCTCTTTCTTTTTTGGGAGAGTATGCCAATATGATCTTAATGAGGTGCGGGGCTTTGCATCTGACATTCGTTGGGCTTCCCTC